TCGATTTTTTGGGTTTGGAAAAGTGCGGATTTTCAAGAAAAGGAATCTTATGATATGTTGGGAATCTCTTATGATAGTCATCCGCGTCTAAGACGTATTTTAATGCCCGAAAATTGGATAGGATGGCCTTTGCGTAAAGATTATATCGCTCCAAATTTTTATGAAATACAAGATGCTCACTAAATGATAAAAAGAATAAACTAATCCAAACTTCTGCAACCCCAGATATTCAAAGAATATAAGTACATTCTCTTATAGATCAGACAAAATAATTGATTGACATTAAATCAGACAGAGTAATGGAAATAGAATGAATAATTATAGGGTTTAAAATAGGATAGGAGTTCCTTAAGATTCTAAAACAAAAACAATACTTAGTTCTTATCAGCCAAGCCAATAAAAGAAATAGAATGAACTGCAAAAATTCTTTATCTTTATAATCAACTAATTATCTTTCATTCTTTATCTTTATAATCAACTATATAACGTGCACATCAACATCCATTATATGGCCACGAAAAAAAACACAAAGAAAGAAAAGGGCTCGATTCTATTTTGGTAATCCTTCTAAGATGAATTCTTAATATTATCACTCCACCCCAGAACTTCGACTTTTAGGTCTTTTAACCAACTAATTAAACCACTCGAATATTATGGAAATAGAAACCTTTTTTTGTATCGCAGAAAAAAAAGGAAAAAACTAGATAAATAATTCATTATATATATATATATCTATATATATAGATACTATAGATAAGCGAATATACCTAAAAAAATGCACCTATTCTTTAATCATCTAGGAAAAGTATATCTACAGATACCTAAATAGATAAAAGAAATATGTTATGTATCAGAATCTAGAAGAACACAAATTTGTATGAGTATCTATTCCCCATATTCATTTAAATAAATATGGGGGATAGATACTCATACAAATGAATCTTGTGTCAGGAACCAGATTTGAACTGGTGACACGAGGATTTTCAGTCCTCTGCTCTACCAACTGAGCTATCCCGACCATTCTTGAAGCTTAATACTTTTATTTTAAAATATTTTTGAAATATATGTTAATGAATCTATATCAACTAAGTAAAAAAAAAGTTTGTAAGTTAGTTTCCGTAATAATAATTTTTTTTGTATTGTTAATCGTTAATTACACATATGAAAATTCCTTGCTCAAAAAGAAGAATTTATACATTTCGCATTCAAAAAAATTGTATGTGTTTCACATATATATCTATTCCAAAACTAGTCCCTTGTCATTATGATAGATAAGAAAATTATGATAGATAGGAAATTGATGAAAATAAAAATTTCAATTTAGTTGGGAAATAATAAATCGAATAAACCACATAAATAAGGACTTAAAGATAGAGAGGATATAGGAAAAAAATTAGAAAATGAAACAGGCTTTTTGGGGATAGAGGGACTTGAACCCTCATGATTTCTTAAGTCGACGGATTTTCCTCTTACTTTCAATTTCATTGTTGTCGGTATTGACATGTAGAATAGGACTCTATCTTTATTCTCATCTGATTTATCAATTCTTCTCTTCAAGGGTTTTATCCGATTATGATGAAGTGAATAATTTCATCAATAAATATTCCATCTTTTCTTCAACTTCGAATTGATTTGATTCACATTTTTCATTTGTGAATATTTTTATCACAAATCGATCTTCATTAAGAAAATAAAAAGTAACAAATTGAAAGAATATTTCAGTATATATATATGTTATGTTTCGAAATGTTTATCTTTGATCAATTCCTGTAATTTTGGTGAAAGGATTCTTTTACTAATGCAATAAAAAAAGTCGTCAATTTCGTTTGTTAGAACAGCTTCCATAGAGTCTCTGCACCTATCCCTTTTTTATTATCACTTTCTGAAATTTTCTTTGTTTTCAGAAAACAGGATTTGGCTCAGGATTGCCCATTGTGAATTCCAGGGTTTCTCTGAATTTGAAAATTATTACTTGGTAAGTTTCCATACCAAAACTCAATCCAATTAAGTCCGTAGCGTCTACCAATTTCGCCATATCCCCATCTTTTTTTTTATTTGAATCTGATTAGAATAGAATGCTTTTTTTTCATTTCTATTATGAGAATTATGCGGGAACTTTTGAATTCATTAAATACATATTATTCTATTAAATATTCATTATTATATTAAATATTAAAAACCCTTTTCTCCAATTTTATAGATTTTATTTCATCTATATTGGATACCTTTATTTGTTTGAATCAGAACTAATTCTAATATCTATATATTAACAATTCAATATACACAGATATAGACCACATATCTACTTATCTTCTATGTACCTACTTCTCTTATTTTTTCATACAATTTAGAATACTCGAATGGTCGATTCTTTTTTTTTGTTTTTGCTGAAATAAAAAGAAAATAAACAATCCATTTATTCATATACAATTGATATAACTAAAACGAATCTAGTGGCTAGAAAAAACCATTCTTTTAATTTAATATAGAATTAGACATTTACTTAGAAATATGGAATTCCTTAATATTTACTAAAATTTATATATTTACTAAAATTTATATTTATTAAAATTTACTTTAAGTACTAATAAAGAATCTTTTTGAAAGAAATCAATTTAATAATATATATCTAGAATATTAGATCGAAATAAATTATATGAAATCAATTCTATTAATAGAATATTAATTCTTTTCTTGCACTTTCTGTTATGGACTAAGATATAAAGAAAATAAATAATAGAAATAATAAACATTGGGTTTGATTTTCTATATTTTCTTTCTATATTTTTGATGTTTCTATTAATTTGAATTTTCTTATAAAGAACTAAAAATTTATAACTAAGATCCCATTCAATTCTTCTGCATATGTATATTTCGTTTACGTTAGCCGGTTTAGCTCAGAGGTTAGAGCATCGCATTTGTAATGCGATGGTCATCGGTTCGAATCCGATAACCGGCTTTTCTCAATTTGTTTTTTACACAATTGATAATATCTTTTTTATAAATAAAAAATTGGGAGAGTTCGATCTCTGCGGAAGAAATCAAGAAATGAACCTACTTTTTGGTATTCTTTTATATACAATAAATTCGGATATTGATCAAATTCATCTAATTCTTCTTTGTACTATAAAACTTTAGTAGATTTCGCTTCATTTAGAATTCTATACTATTTTTCATTTCGTTTAGTTTTCATTTCGATTTATAAGATTTTTCATTTTAAAAAAGGAGTTTTTATGTCACGTTACAGAGGACCTCGTTTCAAAAAAATACGTCGGCTAGGATATTTACCAGGACTTACTAGTAAAAGGCCAACAGTCAAAAACGAATTTAGAAATCAATTGCGCTTCAGTAAAAAATCTCAATATCGTATTCGTTTAGAAGAAAAACAAAAATTGCGTTTTCATTATGGTCTTACAGAACGACAATTGCTTAAATACGTTCGTATTTCCGGAAAAGCTAAAGGATCAACTGGTCAGGTTTTATTACAATTACTTGAAATGCGCTTGGATAACATACTTTTTCGATTGGGTATGGCTGCGACTATTCCTCAAGCCCGCCAATTTATAAACCATAGACATGTTTTAGTTAATGGTCGTATAGTGGATATACCAAGTTATCGTTGCAAACCTCAAGATATTATTACAGCAAAGGATGAACAAAAATCCAAAACTCTGATTCAAAATTATCTTGATTCAGCCCCCCATGAGAAATTGCCAAATCATTTGACTGTTCACCCTTTCCAATATAAAGGTTTAATTAATCAAATAATAGATAATAAATGGGTTGGTTTGAAAATAAATGAATTACTGGTTGTAGAATATTATTCTCGTCAAACTTAAACTTAACTAAAATAAATAACAAGAGTTTTTTTTTTACGAGGATTTTATGCTATTCATATATCATAGACATGGATATGCGAAAATTTTTATTCCTTGCCCACCCGTTATCCACTATTTTTTGTATTACCGAAAAATGAGGAATAGAAAGTTGTCCATATCAACAAACAAATTTGAAATAATGGTATACATTGGGATGAGTAATATTGATAAATTTGGTAAAGATTCGGAAAGAGAGGGATTCGAACCCCCGGTAAACAAAAAGCCTACATAGCAGTTCCAATGCTACGCCTTGAACCACTCGGCCATCTCTCCTATATAATGATGCCCAGAAACCGGTTGAATGTTGAATAATGAATCAGTCCTATTTTTCATAAATGCATAAAACCTATTCAAACTATAAAAATACAAAGGAAAATAAAAAAAAACCTCCTACAAGGTCTTAGGATAAACAAATTTGATTGATGAGTTCATTTTTACGTTATTTCGCACTGTATTATACAATTCCTTTATTTGTGGGATTGATTTCTCACACCATGATTAATTAAATTATAGAATGGATTTCTACCTATGCCTAGATCTCGGATAAATGAAAATTTTATTGATAAGACCTTTTCAATTGTAGCCAATATCTTATTACGAATAATTCCGACAACTTCAGGAGAAAAAAGGGCATTCACTTATTACAGAGATGGTGTGATTTGATTCCATTTTTTTTTTACCGATTTCGGTAAAAAAAAAATGGAATGGAAAAAACCCACGCGTGTTGAAGGTGAAATTTGTAAATAAAAGGATTAATTCCTTCTGTCGTGTATCCTCGATTAATGAAGCCTTATATGCTTGAATTTTAGGTTTCTAGTATTAAGCGAAAGGTTATACCTATACTTATGGGGTTAGGTCAACCCCAAATTACTAGTACTGATAGGCAACATTTGGAAAGAAGCACTACGCTTGGGAATCAAGGACACGAAAACTTTGTATCTATCTATATCCATGGCTTATCGAGATTGGGACTAACAGGAATGGTTGGGACAATAAATATCCATCTCGTTCATATTTTGGATACCCATAGAACCATCGAAGATTATTGAGGTGACTAATTCCAGGAAATTAAGCAGCGTAGAGGACAAAGAAATTGTTGAAGTTCTTGTTTTTTTTTATCAA